TGTTTCATTTCTTCTGGAACAATCACAAAAACCTTTTTGATTATGGATCTACTACCAGAAATTCAATGCGTAATCTCAGCATTCAATGTGTATTCCTGAATAATCTAATTTTTCAATTATTCAACCATTTCATTTTACCAAGCTCAACGTTAACCAGATTAGTCAACATTTATACGTTTCGATGCAACAACAAGATGTTATTTGTAACAAGTAGTTTTGTTGGTTGGTTAATTGGTCACATTTTATTCATGAAATGGGTTGGATTGGTCTTATTCTGGATACGGCAAAATCATTCTATTCGATCTAATAAGTACCTTGTGTCAGAATTGAAAAATTCTATGGCTCGAATCTTTAGTATTCTCTTATTTATCACCTGTGTCTACTATTTAGGCAGAATGCCGTCGCCTATTGTCACTAAGAAACTGAAAGAAACCTCAGAAACAGAACAAAAGGGAGAAAGTGAGGAAGAAAGCGATGTAGAAACAACTTCCGAAACGAAGGAGACTAAACAGGAACAAGGGGGATCCACCGAAGAAGACCCTTCCCTTTGTTCGGAAGAAAAGGAGGATCCGGACAAAATAGATGAAACGGAAGAGATCCGGGTGAATGGAAAGGAAAAAACTAAAGAGGAATTCCACTTTAAAGAGACAGATAGCCCAGTTGACGAAGATTCTTATCTTGATGGGTATCAAGATAATTGGGAATTGGGAAGACTTAAAGAAGAAAAAAAAGAAAAGCTACTAACTAAATATAAAGCCCATTTCCGGTTTGAAAAACCTCTTATGACTTTTTTTTTCGATTATAAACGATGGAATCGTCCATTTAGATATATAAAAAATGATCAATTTGAAAATGCTGTACGAAATGAAATGTCACAATATTTTTTTTATACATGCCCAAGTGATGGAAAAGAAAAAATCTCTTTTACATATCCACCTAGTTTATCAACTTTTTCGGAATTGGGTTTATACCAATGAATATTAATAAAAATATTAATACATAAGATAAATACAAGAATAGATAAGACGAGATTCGTCCACCTCCCATATATTTGATCCCTTCCCCTATAAAGAAACTCGTAACCCCAACCCCATTTGTAATTCCATCAATTAAACGTCTATCAAAAAACTGAATTAGTTCGGCTAATCCTCGTATACTCACGATTAAGACTCTACTATAAAAAATATCTATGTAACCACGATTATATGACCAATTGTATACCACATTTTTTATTTTGTCCGAGATAGTCCTTTTAGGACCCTTTTTTACAAATGAATTAATTAAGTCCAAATTCTTGAAAGATGAATAAGCAGACCCATATAAAAAAAATGCTATAAATAGTCCTAAAAGAGCTATACTTACTGAAAAGATTGCATTTGTCAAAAATTCATACCAATTCACAGAATAATTTGAATTTTGATGAAAAAGGTTTGTTGATGTAGTTAACCATTTTGATAATATATCAAAATCTCCTACTCCTTGATCAAAAGGAATTCCTATTGATCCAATGAACAAAGTAAATAGTGCCAATACAAGCAGAGGAAATAGCATAGTATTATCTGATTCATGAGGATACATATAACTGTATTTATTTCTAATATAAGTACTAAAGTATCGTATTCTATTTCTTATATTATCATCAATTTGATATGTATCCTTTGAAAAAAAGGAGACCTTATTATTTATTGTTGATAAAAGTAAATTTCTATTGACTACTTTGGTTGATGCTTTTCCCCATAGAGATATTGAATAAAATGAGCTATTTTTAGTGCTACTGTAATTTTGAAAATGAACGCGCAAATGTCCATCAAAAGTAAGTAAATACATCCGAAACATATAAAATGCGGTTAATCCCGTTGTGAAACACGCTATTATTGCGAAAATTGGTGAATACAACCAACTATCGTTAAGAATTTCATCTTTAGACCAAAAACAAGCAAGAGGTGGAATACCACAAAGAGAAAGTGTACCTAATAAAAAAGTAGTTCTTGTAATTGGAACATATCTTGTTAAACCGCCCATAAGAACCATATTCTGACTTTTATCTGGTGAATATCCAACAATGGGTTCCATTGAATGAATAATAGATCCGGATCCCAAAAACAATAAAGCTTTCGAATAGGCATGAGTAATTAAATGGAATAAGGCAGCTCGATAAGAACCTATACCTAGAGCTAACATAATATAACCCAATTGAGACATTGTCGAATAGGCTAAACTTCTTTTAATGTCTCTTTGAGCAAGAGCCAAAGTAGCTCCTAATAGTACTGTTATTATGCCTATTAAAGAAACGAAATTCATTATGTAAGGTATGACTCTGAAAAGAGGAAGAAGCCGAGCTACAAGAAAAATTCCCGCTGCTACCATGGTAGCAGCGTGTATAAGAGCCGAAATAGGGGTGGGCCCCTCCATGGCATCAGGTAACCATACGTGAAGAGGGAATTGTGCGGATTTGGCAATTGCGCCGACGAATAATAAAAAGGCACAGAGAGTAGCAAATACAGAATTGATCCCATTACTATGGATCAAGTTATTAACTATTTTGAACAAATCCCGAAATTCGAAACTGCCTGTTATCCAATAAAAACCTAAGATTCCTAACAATAAACCAAAATCTCCTACACGATTAGTTACAAAAGCTTTTTGGCACGCACTTGCTGCACTCGGTCGTGTAAACCAAAAACCTATTAATAAATAGGAACACATTCCCACCAGTTCCCAAAAAATATAAATTTGTATCAAATTGGAACTAGTAACTAATCCCAACATGGAAGTATTGGAAAAACTCATATAAGCAAAAAATCTCAAATATCCTTGATCGTGAGACATATAATTGTCACTATAAATAAGAACCATGATTCCAACAGTAGTAATTAGTATTGACATAATAGAAGTAAGTGGATCGATCAAGTGTCCAAACTCTAAGGAAAAATCATTATTGATGGTCCAAGACCATAGATATTGATAGATAAAACTTCCATTTATTTGCTGAATAGACAGACTAGACGAAAACACCATAATTATACTTAGCAGTAAAACACTAGTAAAAGCCCACATACGACGAATATTTTTTGTTGCTGTAGGAATAAGCAGAAGTCCAAATCCTATTGACATAGTAACTGGAAGTGGAAGAAAGGGTATTATCCATGCATATTTATATATATGTTCCATAAAAAAACAAAAATTTTTTTTTATTGAATTGTTTCCAATTCACCAATTATTGTCTCTTTCGAAAAGAACAATAAATAATAAAAGAAATCAACAAAAAAATATAAAAAACTAAAAAAAAAATATATATATTTTAATTCTTAATATATATTTTAATTCTTAGATTAAGATTAATTCTCAAATATTTATTTGAAATATTTAATTTAAAAAGCTACAATTGGTTGATCAAATAACATGACTAACTACCTAAGTAAAGGTTATTACCTAGTTATTAATGAGTTATTAACTCAAAAATATATTTAATATTTATTAAAATTTTAAATACTGAATATGAAATTTTTAATCAGTCTACTAGTACTACATATTATTATAGTTCTACTACTACTAATTATAGTTCTACTCCTACTATAATATAATTATATATTATTAATATATTATTATATGGCGGTTCCAAAAAAACGTACTTCTAAGTCGAAAAAACGTATTCGTAGAAATATTTGGAAGAAGAAGGGATATTTAACGGCAGTAAAAGCTCTTTCTTTAGCTAAATCGGTTTCCACTGGGCATTCAAAAAGTTTTTTTGTGCAACAAACAAACAAGTAATAAAATTTTGGAATAAATTTATTTGCTAACCCATCGGGAACTGATGGGTGGGATTGGGATTTAACTAAGGAAAACTTATCTTTATCCGAAATACTATAGATACTCCTACTTCGTACAGGTACAGTACAGAACAAAAAAAAAAGATGACTTAAGTTCTTAAGTTAAGGTCATCTTTCTCAGTTAATAGAATATCCTATTTAAGAGATTAACTACTTATCTAATTTTAATTGAATTCTAAATTTAAATTATAGGTATAGCATTCTTAATTTAATCACTAATCAATTAATGTAAAAAAATTCCCTTTACTTTGTTAAAAATTATTATCTATTCCAATTATCCCTAAATATATGTGATATGTCATAGGTACTTAATATATAATTATATAATTTTTTATATATGTATTTGTACATAATATATATAATATATTATTTATATATTTTATATTATTTATATATTATTATATTCTATCATTTAAAAATAATCTAAGACAATCTTTAGTAATTTTTAGTTCCTCGACCCTCGGCCGAGGTCAAAACTATCTAGTTCTGACTGTTCTGTGAGTTTATAGATTCTAGATACGCAAAAGTTTATTGTTAAAGCTGAACCACGGCGATATTTAGTAAACATTCAAATATGAAGTTTTTTCATGGATTCTAATGTTTCCTAACTGTATTGAATCCTTGAATCTTGACCATTCAACATGAATTTACTATTATTTATTAATATTTCGAATAAGCCGCCATGGTGAAATCGGTAGACACGCTGCTCTTAGGAAGCAGTGCTAGAGCATCTCGGTTCGAGTCCGAGTGGCGGCATCTAATGTATTTAATTCTCGATTTTCATTCTATAATGGAGAGCCCCCTTTTTATGATATTTGCGACTTTAGAACATATATTAACTCATATCTCTTTTTCGATCATTTCAATTGTGATTACGATTCATTTAATGACCTTATTAGTCCACGAAATCGTAGGATTACGCAATTCATCCGAAAGAGGTATGATAGTTACTTTTTTCTCTATAACAGGATTATTAGTTATTCGTTGGATTTATTCGGGGCATTTCCCATTAAGTAATTTATATGAGTCATTAATCTTCCTTTCATGGAGTTTCTCCATTATTCATATGATTCCTAAGATACGAAATCATAAAAATGATTTAAGCGTAATAACCGCACCAAGTGCTATTTTTACCCAAGGTTGCGCCACGTCGGGTCTTTCAACCGAAATGCATCAATCCGCAATATTAGTACCTGCTCTACAATCTCAGTGGTTAATGATGCACGTAAGTATGATGTTATTGAGCTATGCAGCTCTTTTATGTGGATCATTATTATCAGTCGCTCTTTTAGTCATTACATTTCGAAAAAACATCGATATTTTTTTAAAAAGCAATTATTTATTAATTAAGTCATTTTTCTTTGGCGAAGTCGAATACTTGAATGAGAAAAGAAGTGTTTTAAAAAACACTTCTTTTCTTTCATTTCAAAATTATTACAAATATCAATTGACTCAGCGTTTAGATTATTGGAGTTATCGCGTCATTAGTTTAGGATTTATCTTTTTAACCATAGGCATTCTTTCTGGAGCAGTATGGGCTAATGAGGCTTGGGGATCTTATTGGAATTGGGACCCTAAGGAAACTTGGGCATTTATTACTTGGATCATATTCGCGATTTATTTACATATTAGAACAAATAAAAGTTTACAAGATACAAATTCGGCACTTGTGGCTTCTATAGGATTTCTTATAATTTGGATATGTTATTTTGGGATCAATCTATTAGGAATAGGTCTACATAGTTATGGTTCATTCACATTAACATCTAATTGAATAAACTACCTGAAAGATACATAACATAAAAACATCGTTTCATATATAACGAGAGCTTTTGCGAACCATTTGATTCCTTGAGTCAAATGGTTCGCAAAAACTTGAGATACATCTCATTACAACTCTAATTCACTTAATTTTTCTGTCTCATTAATAAAAACTATCTATAAAAATAATTAGATAGGATAGCTTGTACCTTGTCAACTGATAGTAAGAGAACGAAATCGGGATAAATACCAATCCCTATTACGGGTAAAAAAAGACAGATCGAAACAAACAGTTCTCGTGGTCCAGAATCCACAAAATTAGAGTTTGGAACATTGAATAACTTGTATCCGTAGAACATCTGACGTAACATAGATAATAAATAAATAGGAGTTAATATCATTCCAATTGCCATTACAAAAGTAATTAGTATTTTTGGCATTAAAAGATATTTTGAGCTGGTAATTATTCCAAAAAATACTACTAATTCCGCAACAAAACCACTCATTCCTGGCAATGCAAGAGAGGCCATCGAGAAGCTACTGAACATGCTAAATATTTTTGGCATTGGGACAGCTATCCCCCCCATTTCGTCGAGATAAACAAGACGTATTCTATCACAACAGGTTCCCGCCAAGAAAAAAAGTGCAGCACCAATAAATCCATGAGAAAGTATTTGTAGAATGGCTCCATTTAGTCCCATGTTGGTTATAGAACCAATTCCTATAATTGTGAAACCCATGTGAGATACAGAGGAATAGGCTATTCTCTTTTTTAAATTGCGTTGACCGAAAGAGGTTGAAGCTGCATAGATTATTTGTATTGTTCCCACTATAACCAACCACGGAGAAAATATGGAATGAGCGCGGGGTAATAATTCCATATTGATCCGAATCAATCCATATGCTCCCATTTTTAATAAAATTCCGGCAAGAAGCATACATGTACTGTAATGTGCTTCTCCGTGGGTATCCGGTAACCATGTATGTAGGGGTATGATCGGCGATTTGACAGCATAAACAATAAGGAAGCCAAAATATAATATTATTTCCAATGCCATAGGATATGATTGATTAGCTAGTCTTTCAAAATCCAATGTCGGTTCATTAGAGCCATATAAACCCATACCTAGAACTCCTATTAATAGAAAAATAGAACCCCCCGCAGTATACAAAATAAACTTTGTAGCCGAGTACAGGCGCTTCTTTCCCCCCCACATGGATAAAAGTAAGTAAACAGGAATTAATTCTAACTCCCACATGATAAAAAAAAGTAAAAGGTCTCGAGAAGAAAATAATCCTATTTGACCACTGTACATTGCTAACATAAAGAAATAGAATAATCGCGAATTTCGAGTAACTGGCCAAGCCGCTAAAGTAGCTAAAGTAGTGATAAATCCTGTCAGTAAAATAGGTCCCACGGAAAGTCCATCAATTCCCAGTCTCCAGTGAAAATCAAAAATATTTATCCATTTCAAATCTTCTTCCAATTGGATTAATGGATCGTCCAATTGGAAATGATAACAGAATGCATAGGTCGTTAGAAGGAGTTCTAATAAGCATATACATATAGTATACCAACGAAACACCTTATTCCCTCTATGAGGAAGAAAAAAAATGGAAGAACCCGCGAATATCGGCAAAACTACAAGTATTGTTAACCAAGGAAAATAACTCGTGATAAAGACAAGATACGCTTTGACCAGAAAAGCCCGTGCTCGGAATAATATATTTTATCGAGTACGGGCTTTTGTCGGTAAAGAGGAATCAAAGGATTCAAGTGGAGTTTTTTTAACGTATCAATCAATAAGATAGACCCATGCTGCGGGTTGTTTCATGCCATAAATAAACACGGACACTCAAAAAGTCTGTTGGGCAAGCGGATTCACATCTCTTACAACCCACACAATCTTCGGTTCTTGGCGCAGAAGCAATTTGCTTAGCTTTACATCCGTCCCAAGGTATCATTTCCAATACATCCGTGGGGCAGGCGCGTACACATTGAGTACACCCTATACATGTATCATAAATTTTTACTGAATGTGACATTGAATCTACAAATTCCCGTTTTGAACATAAAAAATTTTCGATCTGGTATGGTAAAATCCGTAGTAAATGAATTATATGTTTATATTGTAGACACCAGACGAATCAATGATTTATCAATTTTTTTTTTTTAGAATCAATAGATTTCTAAATCTGTTCATGAGAAAGTGCCAAGAGACTTTGATTTCTGTTTCAACAACCACAGTCATATAATACAACTCACACATCCGAATTCAAATGGGTCAACAAACAATACAATATCTAATATTAACAATATCCAATATTAATAGAATTTAAATTCTATTCTAAATATAATGATTACGGCTAATTTAATTATTCAACAAATTCGATTGATTGATACGAGTTGATTTTCTGTTATGATGGATCGACGAAACAATAGCTAGCCCAATAGCTGCTTCGGCAGCGGCAATAGCTATAACAAAGATTGAGAAAATGTCTCCTTTTAATTGGCGATTATCAAATAAATCCGAAAATGTTACGAGATTTATATTAACTGAATTTAGTATAAGCTCAAGACACATAAGTGCTCTAACCATATTTCGACTTGTGATTAATCCATAGATACCGATAGAAAATAAATAGACACTCAAAAAAAGTACATGCTCAAACATCATTGACTAACTCCTCATCAATTTTGATTCATTTCACTATGATATGAATAACAATTCAACTGATTCGATTGACTAGAATAAAACATTACAGAGCAAAAGAAGATATTGGCAATCGATTTAACTAACTAACCTTAAACCTTTCCACTTTTTTTATTTCAAATTTATAATTCAAAAAATTTTTTAGAATTATAAGTATTTATTATTGACGAGCCATAGTAATTGCACCTATTAAAGAAACTAAAAGAATTATAGAAATGAGTTCAAATGGAAGATAAAAATCTGTTGATAAATGAATCCCAATTTGTTGAACATTACTTATTAGGTCCTGCTCTAGAATCTGGTTTGATCTTGTAGTCCAAAGAATTCCGTACCATGACGTATCTGGGATAGTAGTAATTAGTGAAAAAAGAATACTTGTACAAACCAGCAAAGTAACCCCATCTCCAAGGGTCCAAAGGCGAGAATCGTTGGAATATTCTGAACCATTCATGAACATTACAGCAAATATGATTAAGACATTTATGGCTCCTACATAAATAAGAAGTTGTGCAGCAGCTACAAAATAAGAATTTGATAGAATATAGAATAAGGATATACAAACAAGAACCAATCCCAACGAAAAGGCAGAATAAATTGGATTGGTAAATAATACTACTCCGAGGCCCCCCAATATAAGAACTGATCCCAGAAATACTACAAGAATATTATGTATTGATCCAGGTAAATCCATTATGTATGAAATAAGAGATAAATAAATCGAAAACTTTCATGACCTTACTGAATAGTCCAGGAAGGAAAAACTACCCTATTTTTTTATTGTCTATGATACGTTCATAAATTAAATAAATTAAATCTTAATGTAGTATTTAAATCTTAATTCTTAATGTAGTATAAATTGTAGTATATATTAATGTAGATATGGATAAAGTTATTGGACCAACCCCACTTTTTCATTTATCTTTTATTCGGAAGAAAAGAAGAAAAGAGGAGGTGGAATTTTATATTTTGAAATCATCACGAAAAAAATATTCTCAGTTTAAATATCTCAACAATCAATAGTTATTTGTTATTACTTTGAGTTACATTGACTAACAAAAAAAAGAAGCTTGGATCCTTTCTATCAAAATAAAATCTTAGTAATTGGTAATTGTTCTTGAATCAAGGTATTTACCCTTGTCTATTTTTATTTGAGTCGAATTTATAACTGTTTGAATTGTGTAGTCTTCAATTACTGACATTGGTAACCGACCCAAAGCAATTTGATTATAATTCAATTCGTGACGATCATAAGTGGAAAGTTCATATTCTTCAGTCATTGATAAACAGTTTGTGGGACAATATTCGACACAGTTACCACAAAATATACAGACACCAAAATCAATACTATAGTTAAGCAATTGTTTCTTTTTAATATCTCTTTCAAATCTCCAATCAACAACAGGTAGATCTATGGGGCATACACGAACACATACTTCACAAGCAATACATTTATCAAATTCAAAGTGGATTCGACCACGGAAACGTTCTGATGTGATCGATTTTTCATAAGGATACTGAATAGTTACAGGTAAACGATTTGTGTGGGATAAGGTAATTATGAAACTTTGCCCAATATACCTTGCGGCTCGTATTGTTTGTTGACCATAATTCATGAACTCAGTCACCATAGGAAACATATTGTCGATATCCACGAATAAGTTGATGTTTCTTTCTCTTGTTTAAGAGAAGTTATGAGTCTCGAATATCGTTATTGTATTCTGTTATTTATATTATAGTGAAACAAGTTGGGAAGAGGTTGTTAATAATAGATTACCTAGAGAAATAGGTAAAAGAAATTTCCATCCAAGATTTAATAGCTGGTCCATTCTCAGCCTGGGTAAAGTCCATCTTGTTGTGATAGAAATGAAGAGAAACAAATAAGCTTTAGCTAATGTAATAAAGATACCAATTGTCATTCCAAAGACTCTAGCAATTTGATTTATTTCGAAAAGTTCAGGAACGGATATGTATGGAATAGAGAAATTCCACCCACCTAAATAAAGAACTGTTACAAATAATGAAGAAACTAAGAGATTTAGGTAAGAAGCAATGTAAAATAAACCATATTTGATACCGGAATATTCGGTTTGATAACCTGCTACTAACTCCTCCTCCGCTTCTGGTAAATCAAAAGGTAATCTCTCACATTCTGCTAGAGAAGAAATTATAAAAACTATAAACCCTATAGGTTGACGCCACATATTCCATCCCCAAAAACCATATTTTGACTGCGCCTCAACTATATCAACTGTACTTGAACTGTTCGATAATCATAGTCGATAATAACATTACTGTTCTCACCGCTATTCCAAAACCGTACATGAGACCTCAGCTTCATACGGCTCCTCTATGGCCACGTACAAATAAATGTTAAAGACTGGTTCGGTATTATAGGTATCTTTGGAGGATGGATGGAATAAAAATACCTTGGAGAGTCCCAAAAATTAGACCAATGGAATTCTGTCTGCTAGAATAACAAAAAGGGCGCTTCCGAATTGATCTCATCCCTTATAATTAAATCTTCGGTAATAACTTAATCTTTCAATAAAATACTCGTTATATCAATAGATAGAAAGAATTAGACACTCTTTAATGAATCATAAAGAATAAAGATTGCATATATACATATATATTATGGGTATAGATGGAGGAAAAAATAAATAAAGATCCTTTTTCCATTCTCTATATTGTATTTTCTATTTCTTTTGTTCCTGTTCTTCTTTCTCATAAGAAGTACTCCTGAGAATAAAGGATTAATTCGTTCTTGATAGTTATTTCTTTAATCAGTGGCTAGGAGCATACTCTAGATCGGAATCGTGGGGAAGTACTGCTTGATTGTTTCTACCAACTTAAAGCCCCTATGTTATGATTCGTTTTATGTAGAAATACCCCTTTTTGATACCTTACATTATCTCTATTACTAATCCTTTGTGTACCTTGGTGTTCCTAACCGTCCACTTATTTTTGATTGATCCCCAGTATGGTAATACATATAAGAGAGTAGTAGAAACCTCATACAGTTGATCTTTTACACCCGCTTCAAGAAATGATGACTAATCAAAGAATCTCAATCTTGGGATAAAGAGTTTATACTGCTTATGTTTACTTCCACTTTATTCTTGTATATAGGGAATGAGATTTTATCTTTTTACTACACATTGATAAGCTGTTTTGTTTCACTCATATAACTATCTGGTTTAACTCATTGACCTGAATGAATGATGAAAAAAAAAAATGAAAATATCTATCCAATACATTCATTCCTCTTTCCTTTATTTCATTTCGAAGAGAGGTCAAAGTTCATGTTCTAACGAATCACACGTAGAGATATTGATAACACACATAGAGTTAATGGTATTTCATAACTAATAGATTGAGCAGCAGCTCGTAGGCCACCTGAAAAGGAATATTTATTATTCGATACATATCCTGATATAAGAAGTCCAATCGGAGCAATACTGGAAATGGAGATCCATAAAAAAACACCTATACTGAGATCAGCTAAAACAAGTCGATATCCAAAAGGAATTACTAAAAAACTTAATAGAATTGATATGACCGCTATAGACGGCCCGATACTAAACAAACGAATTTCTCCTCTGGATGGTAGGAGATCCTCTTTAAAAAGTAATTTAGTCCCGTCTGCTAGAGCTTGAAGAATTCCCAACGGGCCAGCGTATTCAGGTCCAATACGTTGTTGTATCGCTGCAGATATTTCTCTTTCTAACCATACAATTACTAGTACCCCTATTGTGATTCCCAATATAAGGGTCAAAGCAGGGACAAATAGCCAGATGATCTCATAGACTTCTTTTAAGGATTCTGATTTAGAAAAAGAATTGATAGTTTGTACTTCTGTTGTGCCTATTATCATTTCAACGATCAACTTCTCCCATAATGATATCTATACTACCTAGTATTGTCATGATATCAGCCAATTTCATTCTTTTAATTAGCTGAGGAAGAATTTGCAAATTGATGAAACCGGGCGGACGAATTTTCCATCTCCAGGGGAAAACACTATTATCTCCTATCAAATAAATTCCCAATTCCCCCTTTGGGGCTTCTACTCTTACATAAAGTTCTTGTTTCGACAATTCAAAATTAGGCGAAGGTTTTTTACTAATGAATCTATATTCAAAATCATTCCATTCGGAATTCTTTGCTCTATCTAAGCGCCGAATTTCTAAATTTTCATAGGGTCCTCCGGGAATTCCTTCTAGAGCCTGTTGAATAATTTTTATGGATTCCCTCATTTCTCCAATTCGTACTAAATAACGAGCTAATGAATCCCCTTCTTTTTGCCATTGGACTTCCCAATCGAATTCATTGTAACATTCATAATGATCAACTTTACGAAGATCCCATTGGATTCCGGAAGCTCGTAACATTGGTCCTGATAAGCCCCAATTTATTGCCTCTTCTCCACCAATAATGCCCACTCCTTCAACTCGTTCCAAAAAAATGGGATTCCGCGTAATAAGTTTTTCATATTCAACAACACTCGTTAAAAAATAATCGCAGAAATCCAAACATTTCTCTATCCAGCCATGAGGTAGATCAGCAGCTACTCCTCCGATGCGGAAATAATTATGCATCATTCGCATACCTGTGGCAGCTTCGAATAGATCATATAGCAATTCTCTCTCTCTGAAAATATAGAAAAAGGGAGTCTGCGCACCGATATCCGCCATAAAAGGCCCAAGCCATAACAAATGAGAAGCTACACGACTCAGCTCTAGCATAATTACTCTGATATAGCTGGCCCTTTGAGGTACTTGAACATTTCCCAATTGTTCTGGTGCATTTACTGTTATTGCTTCTGTGAACATAGTAGCTAAATAATCCCAACGTGTTACATAAGGAAGATATTGTATAATTGTTCGGTTTTCCGCTATTTTTTCCATTCCTCTGTGTAAATAGCCCAATACGGGTTCACAGTCAATAACATCTTCACCATCGAGAGTAACGATCAGTCTAAGAACACCATGCATCGATGGGTGATGAGGACCCATATTGACTATCATGAGATCTTTTCTTGTAGCCGGTACAGTCATATCTTTTCTTCCCTAATTCATTATTCCATGAATTTCTCAAAACGAGGTTTATAAAAATAAAAAATCTAATAACAAAAAAATTCAAATGAATCTTGCAATTAGCGAGTTTTTGGCTCTCGAATATCCAACTTATTAATTAATTTCTTATAACGTACTCCATTTTTCTTTGACAAATAAGCCAACAGCCGTTGACGTTTTCCCAGAATTTTTCGTAGACCTCTTTGAGATAAAAAATCTTTTTTGTGCAATTGCAAATGCGAGGTGAGTCTCCGTATTTTTTTGGTGAAACTGAATACTTGAAATTCAACAGACCCTTTGTTTTCTTCTTTTTCTTCTTGTAGAATAACTGAAATAAATGAATTTTTGACCATAAAAATTTCTTCTATACTTTTTGCTTTTTTATGGATTTTACCGATCAGGAAAAATAATAAAATAATTATATTATGTTATGATTATGTCAGTCATTTGAGAATTGATATGCCATTAAATCAGTATCATGTACTAAACTAAAATGTAACATAACATATGCGTACGTACACCTTTAGCCATATATCGAATATGGCATGCGATATATAGGAAATATATTTATTATATTATTAATTATTATTAATATTAACTGATTCTGAATCGTGGATACAGATGTATCCTTGACATACTAAAACGACTGCCGTTATGGGTATCAAACCAGTAACGATTCATACAAGCTAAATCCTCTAATCGGTAATTGGGCCAAAGAAACAATTTGAATTTAATAAAGCTGTTTGCATCTCTATTAAGATTAAGATGCTTGTCCGCATTCAAAAATTGTCCACTGTTTATTATCTTGTTTTCATTGAAAAATAGTGGATTTTTATCCATACCATTCCAATTCAAGAAATTGAAACAAATTAGAATTCTCAATTCTCTACGACGTCCTTGAGATAGAATATGTTCAGGAAGAAGGAAATCATAATGATTTTTTTTTTCTCTATTCACAAGTGTATCGCTATGTTGTGGTTGTGCAATGGATTTGTCGAAATTCTTCTTATCAACATATCCTTTTTTTATTAAATTTTTATTAGTTTTAATTTGGTGTTTACCCTTATCAACTAATGAAATATTTATGGTTTGATAGATAATAAATTGCCCATTCCTTTTTATAGATAAACGAATCGGTTCGATAATTAATATTCCTTTTTTTATCAATTCTGTAAGAGCAAGATCCTTCTGAATCAGCATTACATCCAAATGCATCTCTCCTCTTTCAATCGAGGATATAGCAATTTCCTTTGGATTTGTCAATCTAAGTAGGAGACAATATACCTTAATATTATTGATCATTCTTTGATTCAAAAGGTCGTCCCATCTTAATTGAAAAAGTAAATATTTTTTCAGTAAGAAATCTAGTTCTGCTTCCTTGTTGTTCTTGGATTTTTTTTTCTTTCTACGTTTTTTAATGTCTGATCCCGCGTAATTCTTTTCACCATCTTTTTTTTTTTTCTTTTTTTGTAGATCTGATCCAAGATCTTTTTGGCGCTGTTGTTTGTTTTTTTCTTGGTTGGCATTTTCTAGATCAAGATATTCTTTTTTTTTAGATAATATAGGAGGATTTTTTTCTTTTTTTACGTTGATGTCTTTATCTTTATATTGACTAATATTTTCATTTCTATGAAAATCTAAAAGAAGAAATTGGATTGGTATAATCCATGGTTTAATTTTATATGTATCAAAAAGTAGCACAAATTCTGGGAAGAACCAAGATTTTAGTTTTGATATGGTACGATTACGATATAATCTTTCTTGATTCATTCCCATCCAATCAAAAAAGTTTTTTTTTTTATTGGATGAGTTGATTTCTTGATGAATCAAAAGATCTTTTTTTTTCATTTTTTTTTTAGACTTATTAGTCTTAGTATATTTTTTAATATTGATACCAATATGCGCATTGGTCCAAGTCTCAATATTGATATTTTTTCTAAGACTAAAATGGAGAATTTTACAATCAAAATATTTTCTATCCAGATTTTTATTCGTATATATAAGATATCTTTCCTCTAAAAAATAACTAATAGCTGTACTTATCAATACATAAAATGAGTCGGATTTCAGTGTATTAAAATTATATGGATATGAAATCCCCCGGTTCTCATTTACTTGTAATGTTGATCCATAAATAAATGAGTTTTTCTTATCCCCATAATTCATATATTTATGTGATAAAAGATCATATTTGTAGTGTTTTTTAACAAATTTGTCTTTTTGATTTGTCAATGAATACATTGACAAATAATCCTCTTTTACGTAACGACTTAATTGTAATCGGTCTTTTTCGTTTTTATATGAATTCAATTTAATTGAGTCTTTATTTTGAATCATACAAAGTTGATTGACTCTATTTCGCCATTTTTTCGGTACTAATGGAGACCATTTGATCTGGGAAAAATTATATTGATAAAAACCCTTTAACAAGTTTTTCCATTCACTCATTTCAGACTTTTGAATTTTCTTATGCTTTGATTTGTAATCAAATATTCCTCGTGTTATACAATAATCCTTGATTTGATCCCTAAGATATTGATAGGTCTCGTGATCTTGAAATACGGATCTCAAGTGATACTTGTTAAGTAATTGGGTTTGTGATAATTTGTAAAATACATATGCTTGGGACAAGCAAGATAAGTCACTATAACTATTTAAATTTAAATTATTTTTACAAATATTAGACGACTTTTTGATAGTCGAAATAAAGTTCATTGTATTTTGATTTGTTTCATCAATTCCTTCTTGATTTGTTTCATTGTTGTAAGTGGATTTATTTATAATTTTTTTTTTTGATTTAAAAAAAAGTTGTGTATTCATTCTGGGAATGTTTATGGTACATAGCAAGATATCCATGTATACTTTTTCAATCAAAAATTGCATAAAATAATGTGATTTACGCATTAATCGGATATTGTTTCTTTTTAATATTCCCCAACCATATTTTTGTGATTCCGATCTTTTTCTTTTATCATCATAAGTTAAAACTATTTTTTTATTGTCTTTTGTGATTTGTTCTATTTGATTCCTGGTTGTGATTATCCTATCAGAAAGATCTTTCATTTTTTTTTCTATGAGTGAATAATTTGTCCAATTCATAGATCTAAGTGGTACGGTCGATTCATGGTTAATTTTATTATTGATTTTGGAATCTTTTCCATTTTTATTTGGTTCATATACTTTCACCTTCTTCAATCCAAATAATAAAATTGGATTTACTTTTTCAAGTTCTTTCATTATTCGTTTTATAACGAGAATAATTTTGATGACCCATCCTTTTTTTTCTTTTGAGATTTGTTTTACTCTTTCTTTTAAGACTCTTAAAACGAGAAAAATCTTGTTTTTTACCTTTCTAATTTTTCTTTCGAGTTCTTTTAAAATGGGTTTAAAAAAAGAAGGTCGTTTTCGGGGAGAACCAAAGGGAAGTTCCGCTTCCATTCCCCATATTGTTAAAAAACAAAAATTGTCTTTTTTTCTTATTGAATCCTTATGATGAGATCGTACCTTGGATCTTCGCTTTCGCCAAGGTTTCAGACAAAAAGGAAATAGAATCTTTATCTGAATCCCGTCTGTTAACCAATCTTTTGGAAATTCTGTTTCTGATAATTGAACACCATTATAGGTGCACTTAATGTGCATTTCTCGATTCCATTCCTTCAAATCCTCATACCATTCGGGGAATTGAAATAATAACATCCGGCCAATATTTTTAGCTATTATCAATGAGGGTAATACAATATATTTTCTAAGAAAAGATTGTGTTACTAACATCGAACCTCTTATTGCTTGAGCAAATATAATGGTATCCCAAGTTTCTGATATTGTTATCCGATCATTTTCCTCTTTTTTTTTCTTTTCTTTTGTCCCTTCTTTATCAAAATCAGAAATTTGCAATTCCGATTCTCTACCGACCCCATTTATAAAAATGCGATTTATTATTTCAGAAATCTCAAAAGAAAAAAAAAAAAATGTTTTGTCTATTCGATCCAAAAAAAGTGGGGAATGTGCATTTGCTTGAACCATTTCCCAAGTAACTGTTTTGCGTCTTTGAGCACGCATGGATCCTTTTATTATATCCCGACGAAAATCTGATTGTTGTGAGTAACGTATCAAAGCCACT